GTGGGGACATATTCTGGAGTAAGTTTGCAGGACGCTATTTCGTTTGAAGGTGTTAGGGTTGTGGTGTTTCATGATTTTTCTTTAGTTATTCTAGTTTTTATTTTATGTATTGTGGGTGGTATGTTTTGGATAATTGTTGAGGGAGGGTACAATTACGCTGTTGTCAGGTACTCAAGCTCTAATTACTTGGAGTTTAGTTGGACCATGTTGCCGGTTGTTGTTTTGGCTGTTCTCAGGTTGCCTTCTTTAATACTTATTTACATTATGGAGGGGTCGTTCAGTTCGGATTTGACCTTTAAGTCTATAGGACACCAGTGATATTGAAGTTATGAGAGTGGAGATTTTGTGGATTATGGAATTGATTCGTATATAGTTCCAACAGAGGATTTGGAGGTGAGGGATTTTCGTCTCCTAGAGGTGGATAATAGCCTGGTTCTACCGTATTTAACCAAGGTTCGTATGGTAACTAGTTCTACTGATGTGATTCATAGGTGGGCTTTGCCTGCTATAGGTTTGAAGGTCGACTCTGTTCCCAGGCGTCTTAATGTGTTAAATTTGTTCTCCTACAAGCCCAGGTCATATTACGGCCAGTGTAGTGAGATTTGTGGTATCAATCACAGCTTTATGCCAATTCACGTTGAGTTTGTTGGGTGGTCGGATTTTATGTCTAATATAATTTCTGCCTAGGGTGTGGTTATTTTTGCACCTGAGTTAGGATAGAATTAATCTACTAGCTTTAGGAGCTAATGACGGGAGTTTCCCACTTAGTAGGGGGGTGGGGTTTTTTGTTTGTACCCCCAAGGTTAGTTTGATACAGTCTGGTGTCTGATAAAAGTGGTAAATTGTAAATTTATTTATGAAGGCGGTTAGTCCATGCTTTCCTGGGCTATGAGGAATTTCAAGCGAGTGGTAATACTATGGCAGGGTTTATTTAGGGTGTTAGTTTCGTCCTTTGTTCTGGTTGTTACCGGGGCTGTTGGGGGTTTGTATGGGGTGTTTTCTTTTGGACTTGTTTTGGGGGGTATGGTTTTCTCTTTCATGGTGGATTTTTATTCTGTTGGTTTTTTTTTTGTTAGAGCCTATGTGGTAACTTCCATTTTACTGTTTAGCGGGTGGTATATGGGGGAGGAGGTGTATGTTTACAAGTTTATGTCGTACTTGGCCATATTCCTCTTTTTTATGTTCTTGTTGACGATGGGGGGTAATCTGTTTTCTCTTCTAATTAGGTGGGAGGGAGTGGGTATCTTTTCTTTTCTTTTGATTTCTTGGTGAATAGGGCGCCCTGAGGCTAGTGTTGCTGGCCTATCGGCGTTGATTTACAATCGAATTAGGGATTTTGGTATTTATGTGTCTATTTTTTTATTGGTTGCTGGTGGGGGCGTGGGAGCTCTTGCTTTTGGATTAGGGTTAGGGAGTTTGAGTGTTTTGGTGGGTTGGTTTTTGTTGATGGGTATTTTGGCAAAGTCTTCTCAGTTCATGTTCCACCCCTGGCTCCCTAGTGCCATAGAAGGCCCCACGCCTGTTTCTGCACTACTCCACTCATCTACCATAGTCGTGGCAGGTGTTTACTTGTTAATTCGGGTGGAGGGTGTTTATGGCCTCGTTCAGTCAAGTGTAGTGGTTTTGTTTGGGGCTTTAACTATGATTTACGGATCCCTCTGTGCCCTCAGGCACGTGGATATAAAAAAGATTATTGCCTTTAGTACTACATCCCAGTTGGGGTTCATAGTATGCAGTGTTGGCTTAGGTAATGGGGTGTTTGCTTTCTTCCACATAGCAATGCATGCTTTTTTTAAGTCTTTGATTTTTATTAGATCTGGGGTATTTATTCATAGAGTTTCTGGGGGTAATCAGGATTACCGTATAATTGCTGGGGGTGGGGTGATGTCCTTTTCGTTCGGGTGTTTGGTGATAAGTTCGATATCCCTGAGGGGATTCCCCTTTCTTTCTGGGTTTTATTCTAAGGATTTAATTTTAGAAAATGCCTACGGTCCTATCCTTAATCGTTTTATGGTAGTGGTGTTGGTGGTGGGTTCTGTGATTACTGTAGGATACTCTGTGCGTCTTATTGTGTCTCTCTCCTCTGCTCAGTTTAGAAGTCTGATGGGAAAAGGCTTGTCTTTGGGGGTTGAGTCCGTAGGGGTAGTGCTTTACACAGGGCGGCTTTTAGTTATGGCGCTGTTTTTGGGGGTATTGGTGATAGTTGGATTTGACTACTTGTCGGAGGAGTGAGTGGACCTGCCGCTCAAGGTGTTGCCTTTGTTTATTGTTTTAATTAGGACTATAGTGGGGTTTGGTCTTTCTAGGGGTAGTCTGTATTCGTTGGTCGTATTTAATTTTAGGGTGCTGATGGTTACCTACAACCCGCTGGTCCATCGAGTGATTGTTCAGGGTCTAGTGGGGTCTGTGCTTAAGCTCAAGTCCCTAACGGAGTTCTTTTGGTGGGAATTTTTATTTAGTAAGAGCCTAGTACTTGGTGTGGGGGCTCGGCTGTCTTCTATTTTTAGGTTTAGGGGCTTCAGGTTGGCAGGTATGCGCTTGTATTTTTTAAGCGTTTTTGTGTTTATAATTAGTTGTGGTTTGGTGGGGCTTCTTTTGTAATTTAATGACTGCCCCCTCTAGGATGTTGAAACCCTATTTTAATTGAAAATGACACCTTTGCAAGGTGATTGATAAAGCCAATTGGCTTTGGGTTTTGAGTGAGTATGTTTGGGGGGTTTGAGTCTTTTGTATTTTGGAGGGTTCCTCTAAGTTTTTTGTTTGTTATGTTGTTTCTATTTTTGTTATTTAACAAGCCGACTGTTGCGGTGACAGGTATGCTGGTGTTTAAACAGTTTAGTGGCTTGTTTTTCTCTTGCGGACTACTTATTGTAGGGTTATTTTACTTCATTTTGGGCCTAAACTTGGTTGGTTTGGTTCCTGGGGGTTTTTCTGTTAGTGCTCTTATTTCTATTACTTTGGGGGTGGCTTTTATATTTTGGCTTTCTAATTACATGGTTACTTTCTTTTTAAGTCCGAAGTTTAATGTGGCACACTTTTTGCCTGTGAGAACACCTGGGTTTTTGGTTGTGTTTTTAGTGTGGATTGAGCTAGTAAGCTGGTTGGCTCGTCCTTTGGCCTTAGGGGTGCGTCTGATGGCTAACATTACAGCTGGGCATTTGTTGTTAGGATTACTCTCATCCGGGGTGGTGTTTATAGGGACTTACTCTGTTGTTTTTGGTTTTGTGGGGGTGTGTTTGTTTATATCTATAGTGTTCCTGGAGCTGGCGGTTGCTTTTATCCAGGCATACGTGTTTTCTTTGTTGTTGAGTCTCTATACCTTGGAGAGCTTAGGTCACTAGTCGCTCCGGAAATTAAGACGTAAACTAGTTCAACATGTTTTATTATGTGTATAAGTTGGCGGGTTCATAGTCCGCAAAAGCCTTAATGGCCGTCTTAATTATGCTAGCTTATGTAACACGATGATTGATGTCTACAAATCATAAGGATATTGGGACTTTGTATTTTATTTTTAGAATTTTGGCGGGGGTTATTGGTACCGCGATGAGTATAATTATTCGGGTTGAGTTATCTCAGCCTGGGCAGGTGATTGGGGACGGCCAAGTCTATAATGTGGTGGTGACGGCCCATGCTTTTGTTATGATTTTTTTTTTTGTTATGCCTATTATAATTGGCGGGTTTGGTAATTGGTTGTTGCCTATAATAGTTGGTGCTCCAGATATGGCTTTTCCTCGTATGAATAATATGAGTTTTTGACTACTTCCACCTGCATTTTTTATATTGATTATTTCTTCCATGATTAGGACTAGGGCTGGGACGGGATGGACAGTGTATCCCCCTCTCTCAGGTAACTTAGCTCATGCGGGCCCGGCTGTTGATTGTGCAATTTTTTCTTTACACCTGGCTGGTGTTTCTAGTATTCTCGGTTCTATTAATTTCTTAGTGACAATGATGGGTATGAAGGCGGGGGGGTTTAGTTATTTAAACTTAAGTTTATTTTGCTGGTCTGTAATTTTTACTACTATTTTGTTGGTGCTTTCTCTTCCGGTGTTGGCTGCAGCTATTACTATGCTTCTTTTTGATCGTAATTTTAACACAAGTTTCTTTGATCCCGGTGGGAGGGGGGATCCAATCCTATACCAGCATTTGTTTTGGTTTTTTGGTCACCCGGAGGTTTATATTCTAATTCTTCCTGGTTTTGGTTTAATTAGCCATGTTATTGTGTACTACTCAGGGAAGAGTACTATCTTTGGGTATTACGGTATGGTTTGGGCCATAAGGAGTATTGGCTTCCTAGGGTTTTTAGTCTGGGCACATCACATATTCAGTGTGGGTATGGATGTTGACTCTCGGGCTTACTTCACTGCCGCTACTATGGTTATTGCGGTTCCTACCGGAATTAAGGTCTTCTCGTGGTTGAGGACTTTAGTGAGAGGTCGTATTTATTGGGGAATTGCTATGTATTGGGTGTTTGGATTTTTGTTTTTGTTCACTGTGAGGGGGTTAACTGGTATTGCGTTGGCTAATTGTAGTTTGGATTTGGTGCTTCATGACACATACTATGTTGTTGCTCACTTTCACTATGTATTATCTATAGGGGCTGTTTTTGCCATTATAGCCGGTTTTTACCATTGGTTCCCGTTGTTTACAGGGTGGAGTTTCAATCATTACCTTGGGTTAGCTCATTTCTATGTGATGTTTGTGAGTGTGAATCTGACGTTTTTCCCTCAGCATTTTCTAGGTCTAATGGGTATACCACGTCGGTATAATGATTATCCTGATTTCTATGCTACTTGGAATTATATTTCCTCTATTGGAAGTTGGGGGAGCGTGTGTGGGGTTATTTTAATATTTCTAGTTATTTGGGAGGCGTTTTACGCGAAGCGTATTACATATGTCCACTCCGAGCTTAATGGTGAGTTGGATTGGAAGTTAGGTTTACCTCCTAGTGCGCACACATGAATGGAGTCTCCATGTTTTGTGGGGCACAGGTGTGTTGAGGATGAAGGGTGATAAAAAACACGAAAAATATATATGTGGCGAAAGAATCCTTTTATTAGTCTTTTTATGGGCTCCATATACAATCTCCCATCTCCTATTAATATTAGTTTCATGTGGAATTTTGGTTCGTTAGTTGGGTTTTTCTTGGTGGTTCAGATTGTTAGCAGGCTGTTTCTCACAATACACTATTGTCCGAGTATTGATGGGGCTTTTGCTTCAATTGTGCATTTGAACCATGATGTTAATTACAGGTGGTTGTTGCGTTATATCCACGCTAATGGGGCTAGTTTTTTTTTAAGGTTAATGTATTTACATATCTGCCGAGGGGTTTATTATAAGCGATACTACAACACCTATGCGTGGTTGGTTAGGGTGTTAATACTAGGGGTTTCCATATTAACAGGGTTTTTAGGGTATGTTCTTCCTTGGGGGCAGATAAGCTTCTGGGGGGCTACCGTTATCACTAACTTCATTACTGCTATCCCTATTTGGGGGGTTGATATTGTGAAGTGGGTGTGGGGAAGCTATTGTGTGGATAATGCTACTTTGAATCGGTTTTATACTTTCCATTTCTTATTCCCTTTTTTGTTGGTTGTGTTGAGTGTCGGCCACTTAGTATTTATTCATAGAACCGGGTCTGGTAACCCTGTAGGGGGATTTAGTAGCTCAATGAAGATTCCGTTTTGACCTTATTTTGGTGTGAAGGATATTCTTGGTTTTTTTGTTGTGGTTTTTCTTTTTATACTTGTGGTGTTGTTTTTTCCAGATGTATTTAGGGATCCAGATAATCACCATAAGGCAAACCCTATAGTCACCCCTGTTAATATTAAGCCTGAGTGGTATTTCTTGTTTGCGTATGCTATTCTCCGCTGCATTCCAAATAAGGGGTTAGGGGTTTTGGCCTTAGTAAGGTCTATCGTGGTGTTTGCTTTATTACCCTTGGGTAAGGTTAAGTTTTCTGGTAACCTCATATATCAGGTTGTTTTCTGGTCTTGAGCCATGAATTTTTGTGTTTTAACATGGCTAGGCGGGTGTCATGTTAAGGTGGTTTTTACTTATATAGCGCAGGTTTGTGGGTTTTTGTATTTTTCTTTATTGTTTTTGCTCATAGTTGTGTAATAGAGGTTGTATATTTGATAGGCCTTAGTTTAGTAAAAATCCTCACTTTCCAAGTGAGAGACCCCCTGCAATTATGTGGGGGAGGTCTAACACATGAGAGGTGGCAGGCACCCTCAAGGGATTGCAAATCCCTTATCAGTAGTGTTTCAAGTAGCTTATGGCGGGGGACTACTATCCTGTTAGTTTAAGTCTAGGGTGTAGGTTAATTAGGTAAAACCGATAAGTTTATTTTTTATAGATGCCGAAGGCTGCTCTTTTAGGGTAGTTTATAAAAAAATAGGAACTTGTGGTGTTTTTGAAGCTACGGTCGGTTGTAGGACCATGGTCCCTAAAATTATTTTGGCGCGGGAGGAAGGGCTCTAAGTATATGTATTGATACGTACTAACTGTTAATTAGTAATAAGGCCAAGATAAGCTGGCCAGGGCTCGGGTTATAGGAAAGGGGTTGTGTTTTTATTCAGTTACACACAAAATAAGTACTAAATTCATAGGTGATGGTGTATTTGGGTATGGGGGAGTAGGTATGAGGTTTTCTAATTATACTCCCCCTGACGCAATGCGGGTGGGCGCGTTCCTTTACAATGAGATTTCTGCCGCAGATCGTAACTGCAGTGTTGCTGGTAGTATGGTGGGTGGTCCCCTAGAAAGGTCGCTTTGTTATTCTCTTCTGCCTCTGCAGAAAAGTAAATGACGGCCTTAATATAAGTATATATATATATATTTGTTTGCTCAGTAGTTTTAATTGAGAACAGGTAATTTCGGATTACCAGGTAGAACCTTGAATGGGGGCTTGGGCATAGTCAGTATAGCCCATCTAACGATTTAAAGCAGTTGCTAATATTATTACTATAAATTTGTGCGTGAGCGCTTGTAAAGAGGTATAATTGTTCTTAGTATTAGAGGATGATGTGTTTGTCGCATTATAGTTGAAGAATAGTAGATGTAGTATAGATTAGTAGAGTGACTATAAATGCTACCATCAGGAAGGAAAGGAGTTTGCTAGGGCTTGTGAAGTCTCAGGCTCAAATGAGAGTTAAATTTTTTGCAACTAATGTTCTCCCTAGTAAGTATAGTGATATGCAAAGCCAGTTTTCCATATAAAGAGGATCTAGTCGGAGATTGTGTTTTTCTGGTACAGTAGCACAGGGGCTGTGTGTCTACCAGTAGACCCCTTGGGGGACAGCTCCTAGGGGTGGGTATAGCCGAAGTACACGCGCGTTTGCTAAATAATTAAGAACCACAGGCTAATGTCTGTAAGAAGTTAGGATCTGATAGTGGTAGATATCCTTGCTCTAGGCGTAACAACCTAGCCCACCGAGGTGGGAGGGATAGTGGATTCTCCTCACGGAGGTCTATTGAGGAGTACATACAAACTATGTTATATTACTGTGAGATTTTAGTTTGTGTATAATTAGACTAGGAGGAAGTAATCAAGAGCTTTAAATAAGTAATTTTATGTGGAAGTATTTTAATACGTCACATGTTTGTCCACTACGAAGATACGAATAAGATGTTAAAAATTACTCGTTTCTTACCCCCTTGGAGTGTTTACTAAAAGCTTGCTTTGAAGATTCTTATTTTAAAGTTTCCAGGGCCAATTCTCATGTATTAGAGGCCTGCGAGGTTATTGACCTCGAAGGTTGAGTGTGAGTGGAACAGCCCTTCTTTAATCCTAAAGTTACGGGTTGCGCTGGTTGGGTGGGTAAGAAGTTTCTTAAGTTTTAAATGGAATTGGCTTACTCGTGAATAGTCGAGTGTAGTTTAACGGGAGGAAGAGACCCCAGGTAGTTAAAGCTATTTCCTAAAAAAGATCACCGGGTGGTGGGCTTGCCCGCACCGGGAGTTGATTAGGGATAACTTTCGGTTGGGGAAACAGCCTTTGATAGTTAATTCGTCTATTTAAGATAGATAGCAGAGGTTATTATGTGTGAGTGTTTATGTTGTTTTTTACAGTTGCACAGTAGTAAGTAGGAGTATTATGATGCTTACTCTGGTTAGGTGCGATGTTAAGTATACCATTAATCCTGCCTGTGGGTAAGATAAAAATAAAACTAACCCTGGGGATAACAGCGCAATGGATTTAGGTAGTTCATTTGCCTAAGTTCGGTTACGACCTCGATGTCGGCTCAGATTAAGTGTTAGCGCAGCAGCTTTTTACTTTGTGTGTGTTGGTCACATAAAATCTTCGTGAGCTGGGTTGAGAACGGAGTGATTTAGTTTGGTTTTTATCTGTTATGGTGTGGAAGGCCAGGACACGTAGTGTTCCTGCCCCACTCCGACTAGTACGAAAGGAAAAGAGGGGCTAAATTTTTGTTAGAAGCTTATAACTACTCCGGTAGGCAGGTGACTCCAGGAGTGCACAGGCTAGGCGCCTGCGGTATTTCGCCCACCCCCGTTCTAAGTGTAGTAGGCCACTCCGTTTGCGGTAGGCGGACGGATCAGTGCCTCAGGCGTGTGCAAGCTGTGAGCTCGACTCTTTTTTTTTTATAGCTCTAGGATACTCCCTTCGTCAGAAAATCTTATGTCTTTATGAGATTTCTGCCGCAGATCGTAACTGCAGTGTTGCTGGTAGTACGGTGGGTGGTCCCCTAGAAAGGTCGGTTTGTTATTCTCTTCTGCATCTGCAGAAAAGTAAATGACGGCCTTAATAGATAGAGTGAGTGCCTGCCGGGGTTTGCTGGTGGGGTTGCACCGTGAAGCAGACCCCAGCTGGCGCTGCTGACTGGTGTGAGCTTAATAGTTAGAGGTGTGGAGTTTGGTTTTTAGGGTTTGGTTGGTTATCTGGTGTGTCAGATAGAATGAGAGGTTTTGATAGAACCTAGTAGGCGCTAGCTGCAAGGTATTAGTGCCACCAGAGAGGGACGATGTTATTATTCTAATAAATCTATTCCACTAGGAATACTCAATAAGACTTGGCCAGTAGAAGTCTTGCTTTTTTGGTGGGAATGTCAGCGTATCTTTATTAGTATTAAGTCTTGGGCAATAATAGTAGTGGTTTTTACCCAGCCTAGGGAGTCGGTTCAAGTTAAATTAATGTGCCAGCGACTGCGGGTAGACATAGTGGGCCTGATTTGTTTTAGGTCTGAGGTAGTAGTCGTAGGCGGTATTTACACCCCCTCATTTGTCATTTCCCTAACTCAGCTAACAAAGTAAAAAGAGTAGTTATTGCTGGAAGTTTGGGGGGTGGTTTTGATGTCGAACTGAAACGGATTAGGTACCCGTGTAGGAACTGCAGGTAGGCATAAGCAGCTCAGGTGTTGTGTTATTGAGAGTTAAGAGAGAATTAACTAGGCGGTCGTATAAATAAGGATAGGGGAGCTTGCTAGTTGAATTGTGAAGGTACTCAGTTTTTTAAGATTCTCTCATGGTTATCCATTTCAAAGTGATGTATGTTCCGTCAATTAGGGTATGGGCGTTTAAGTCAGGTATCTTTTTCTTTTAATGAGGAAGGAAGGTCAGGTAACATGTCCTTTGTGGGAGTCTGATTAGTGAGCTACAATTGATTTCATTTCAATAGAATTTACAATAGGATTGGTGAATTTGGTAAATAGAACTTGTTAGTAAAAATAAACAATTAGGATTGTGTCCTACTAACCCCACTTGGCTAGTTGGCCAGGTGCGGTTGGTTCTGGTACATATGTTTGGTTGTTGTTTTGAATATAATTTAGGAGCACTTACTGCCCGCCAGGTGAAGGGTGTTGTTGTAGCTGAGGCTGGGGTTTATTGAGACACAGGAGACTCCATGCATGGGCATATGACACACAGCTACCAAGGCGTAACATGGTAGCCCCTCTAGAAAGATGGGCTGGATACTATTCGGTATGGTCAAGTCAGTAGTAGATCTTAAATGAAGTCCATAGCGGTGCACTGACCTCCCTGTGTCGGGATTTACAACATATACGCCCCCTGGGAGGGGTGTGTGTCAGAAAATAAGGCAGGTCGGGTGCTTCTAGTTGAATAACCCCTGACAGTTTTATGTCAGGGGGGGGGGGAAGTGGTGGTTGATGAATTTTTCCCTCGGGTGGCTAGTATAAATATGTACATAACTTTTACACAGTTAGGGTAGAGCTAATTGTGGTGCTCTGCGCTCGAGATGTATAATCTCGTTATTAGGGTGGCGGAGTATGTATACGCGCATGAGCTAAGATCATGAGAGGGGCAGTGCCCCCCTAATATAATAACATGTATTTTTGGGTGGTTTGTCAGTTGGGGTTAGTTGTATAGAAAAAATAATGTCACGGTCGACTCCTTTTCATTTAGTGGATAACTCCCCGTGGCCTCTGATTGGGTCTATGAGTGGTTTTTCTGTGGTAGCAAGCTTGGTTGTTATAATGCACAGTTTTAGTAGTTCTTTATTGTTGTTTTCTGTGGTGTTTTTGGCTGTTTTGTGTGTTAAATGGTGGGGAGATGTTTCCCGGGAGTCTGCATACCTGGGGTTCCACACCAAGGCTGTTCAAACTAACCTCTTAACTAGGATAGTATGGTTCATTGTCTCTGAGGTGTGTTTCTTTTTTAGGTTTTTTTGGACTTTTTTTCATTCTAGCCTAAATTCTGTTGTTGAAATAGGTACGTGTTGGCCTCCGCTTGGGATCCAGGTTCTAGATCCTATAGGGGTGCCACTACTCAATACCGTAGTTTTATTAAGCTCGAGGGTGACAGTGACTTGGTCTCACTATAGCCTCCTTGTGGGGGATAGGGAGGGGGCATCCTTAGGGTTGTCCTATACTGTGTACTTAGGTATCTTTTTTACCTTACTTCAGAGGATGGAGTACGTAATAAGTGGGTTTAATATTAGTGACTCTGTCTACGGATCTATTTTTTTCATAGCCACCGGGTTCCACAGATTTCACGTCTTGGTTGGGACCTTGTTTTTGGTAGTTTGTTTGGGGCGCCTTATAGCGGGTCATTTCAGTAGTGGGCGCCATATTAGGTATGAGTGTTCTATTTGGTACTGGCATTTTGTTGATGTAGTGTGGTTATTTTTATATGTGTGTGTTTATTGGTGAAGGGGTGTGTAGAAAAGTTTACTGTAATTTAATATAAAATATGTGATTTTGAGCCACACAATAGAAACAATCGCCTTGCGCGTTAGCCAGGTGGCGGTAAGTTTTTCAGTAGAGGTATAGGTGGGGAGGAAGCTTTTAAGAAGCGTGATGTTTTTAGTGTTATGAAGTTCTGTTACGTAGGACTCTCCTTAGAGGCTGTACGTTTCACATCTAGAGGTAGTTTAAGTGTGTGCTTTTAGGCCTAAAACGTAAATTTTGTAAGTTTAAGATTGGCCGTATGGCCTCTCTAGGCTCAAAGGGTCGTTGTCCCCTGGTGTATGTCGATATTGGTGTTTGTGAGTGTAGTAATTTTGTTTACGAGGCTGCTTGTGTTGGTGAGGGGGTCTGTTCTTAAGGGGTTCAATTATGGTATTAGGGTTTATAAGACAAGTTCCTATGAGTGTGGGTTTACTGACATGAACCTTAGTATTAATTTTTATACCATACAGTTTTTTTTTATTAGAATCTCTTTTATACTTTTTGATTTAGAGATCCTATTGGTTCTCCCTATTCTGTATTTGAAGTCTACGGGCAGGAGTGTCGTGATATGTATTTTTGTTATTTTTTTAATTTTTATTCTAGCTGGTACCTTGTATGAGATTTATAGGGGTTTTTTAAGTTTTTAACCCACCACTTAGTTTACTAAAAATAGAGGCTTTGGGGGCCCCAGAGATCTGTGGCCTGTGTGGCATTTTGGTGCAGATAGCGGTGATCATCATCTATTGGAGATAGTTTTATGCCTCAGATTAATTTAGGTTCGTTTTTTGTGTTAGCCCTACTGAGTGTAGGGTCTTTGTTTGTTTTTTCTTTGTCTTCTTCTTGGGATGTCTGTTAGGCATACAGGTGCTGCGATTGTTGAATGAGTTATTTTAATTAAAAAATGAGCAGTTTGAAACTGCTAGATGAGAGTGTGGGATACCCCTCTCACTTGTTGGTTCTCATAGTATATGTAGGTGAGTACGTCAGATTTTCAATCTGGAGGAACTTGGGGCAGCCGATGGCTGCGGGTTGAGAATAAGGGACGGAGCCGGCTTAAACGAAATAGAATAAGTAACACTAATTCGTTAATCTGCTAGGTTAAAGATCCTTTATAGGTTTTGTTGTCTTGTAATTCCTTTAGTGTGTAAGTACGTTAAGGCTTGAGCCCTAGCAGCCAGGGTTTTTAGGTGACTTTAGAATATACGTATATAATTCAAAAGCCTTCAAAGCTTTAGAAATTTGCAGGAGCAGGTAGGTCAGATAGGACTTAGAGCAGTGTTATTAGGCTTGATTATAAGTATTTTAGTTTTGTTGTTGGGTATGAGTGTTTTGTATTGTTTTCCCTTGAAGTATTTGGTTATGCTCGAATGCTTGTATTTGCTGGTCAGGGTTTTATTTGCTATGTCCACCCAACTAGGGGAGGTGTGGGGTTGGTTATTTCTGTTTTTCATGGTTTTTGGTGCTTGTGAGGGGGTTATGGTGTTGAGCCTAAATATAATCCTAGGTAAGTTTGTGGGTATGATGAAGTTTACTAAGTTCTATAAGTGGTCTTAGCGTGAGCATAAGAGGTGTTAACAGTAATTGTTCAGGATAGGGGTAGGGTTTTTTTGTTGTCCTTGATAGTTAGCTTTTATATTTGTTTTGGGGTGAATTTGTTTTTAATAATTATGGGGATAATGATTTTGGTTTTGGGGGTGTTTAGTTTTTTGTTGACTAAAAATATGGCACTTTTAGGTGTTTTTTTGGTTATTCTGTATCTAAGGGGACTTATAGTTTTATTTTCCTATGCTACGGTGTTGTCTGGGGTGTTAATTTCGGGTGACAGGGATTTGGGGGGTATTTTTTTATCTTACCTAGGTTTTGTGGCTTGTGTGGTTATGGTTGTCGCTTTTGTCCCTGATTTTGTTTTTTGAATTGTGAAGGGCAGTTGTAGGCTAGGTGGTGGGTTTATGGGGGAAGGGAGGTTAAGTTTTCTTTGTATGTTCTATAGTGGCTTGCTGTTGGTAGCGGGTGTGTTGATTATTACAGTCCTTATTTTTTGTGTGAGTCTCTTGAGTATGTAGCCCCTAGGTTATGCGTATTAAGCACATAAGTGGTTTTATCTGGGAGGATTGGGTTAGTTAGTTTGGTATTAGTTGTATTGCACTCTAATAAGTATATTAGTGGGGCGTTTATATGATTTTGGTTGTCGGTGTATTGGTGGGTTTGTGTGGTTGTGTGTGTGGTAGAGTTTTTGGGTGGATTCTTTGGTGGATTCTTTGGTGGGTTAAGCTACAAGATAGGGTATGACAGGTTGTCTATATTTTTTATTGTGCTGGCTTTGTTGGTCACTTTGGTTTCTTTTTTGTCCATAGCACCTTCTGGTGGGGTTCTAAATGCTATCGGGGGGCGCGGCTTGGCTACTAGTTTTATTTTGCTAGGGACTCTGCTCGTGTGGTTTTTTATTATCTCTAGTGGGATTGAGTTTTTTATTTGTTTTGAGTTATGTGTTATCCCTATTTTCTTTTTGATCAGATATTGAGGGTCTCAGCGTGAGCGAATTTTTTCTAATTATTATTTTTTATTTTACTCCCTGATGGCCCCAGTCCCATTTTTATTTTTAATAATTTCTTCGGTGTCTCGTGGTATGGGTACATACTTTTATACTACCCACAGTGGGGGGTGGGTGGCTTCCCTGGGGGGCGAGGCGCTTGGGCCTTGGGTTGTCTTTAGGTTAGTTTTAGGGTTCTTAACTAAACTACCTATTTATGGGTTCCATATTTGGTTACCTAAGGCACATGTTGATGCGCCAGTCAGAAGGTCAATGGTGTTAGCTGGGGTTATATTGAAGATGAGGTCTTATGGTTTAATGCGTCTATCTGTGTTCGAGTGGGTGGTCGCTAGTCCGGTGATCATGTTTATTGTGGGCCTAGGGATGTGGGGGTTTTTTGTGACTAGCGTCTTGTGTTTGCGTTTAGTTGATTTTAAGGTGATTGTGGCCTTCAGCTCAGTTAGCCATATGAGTATTGCTATCGTCAGGGTCCTAAGTGCTGTTGGTTGGAGGGTGTTAGGTTCCTTCCTGGTGTTTTTAGGCCACAGGTTTATTTCCCCTCTGTTGTTTTATTTAGGTACCTTGGTTTATAGTCGTACTGGGAGTCGCTTGGTTGTAGGGGCGGGAGGTACTTCTATCTTGGGGGGTTCTTTTTACGTGCTTCTGTTGTTGGGGTTTATGATAAATTTCGGATTCCCCCCCTTTTTGAATTTTTTTGGTGAGGTGGGTATTTTTTATAGCGTATTTACTATGGGGGAGTTATACTTGGTTGTGGTGTTTTTGGGGTTTTTGTTTTCAAGAGTGTACATGATGGGGCTTGTTGTGGGTATGATACATCATGGTGCGTCCTATAAGTTTCTTAGCCTTCGAAGGTTGTCCATGGCGGATTGACTGTTAGGGGTGTTTATGTTAGCATGCTATGTTTTGTTAGGATTGGTAACACACATAGTGTGCGTATCTTAGGCTTGCTGTGGTGTGCTTGTGTGGCAAAAAATATATGATAATTACTATTTCCTTGGTGTCTTTAGTGTGGGTAGGGGTTGCCTATGTTCTTGGTGGCGAATCTTTTTTTATTATTTGGCTAGGTGCTGAGTTGGTGAGCCTTGTTGTAATAATGTTGGTGATTTCAGGAGGGAATGGCATAACTCAAGGTGGTCTTGTGGTTCGTAAGATGAACACTATGATAAAGTATATATTAGTTCAAATGACCATAGGTGGGGTTTTGCTTATACTAATCATGGTTAAGGAGTTTGGGTCTGTCTTTACTTCTAGTGGGGGCAGTGTTTATTTGAGTCTAGGCCTTATTGTCATTTTGTCAGTGAAGATAGGGGTTTTCCCGGGGCACACTTGGGTTGTTGATGTTTTTTCTGGTTTATCTCTTTTTGAGTGCTTTTTGATCAGGGTGTTACCTAAGTTTGGATTGTATGTTCTTTTGTTTAATTTTTTTGACTTTTCACACGAGGGGCTGTGTTATGTAGTTTTGTCTGTGGGGTTTTTATCGGTGCTCGTGAGAGGGGTACTAGGGTGCTCTTATTCGGATGTCCGTTGTGTTATGGGATGTTCTAGTATTGTTGGTGGGGGGTGGCTAATGATCGGCCTAGGAGGTTGTTATTATTGGATATTTTTGTTGAGGTTTTCTTATTATATTATTGTTGTTTTTGTCCTGTTGGAATACTTAACGAGAGCTTTAAGGGTGTTTGAGGTTTTTGGCCCGGCCCAGCTGGGTAGGACGTCAGGGGTACGGGGTCAGCTAGGCGTTGAGTCTGGTGTGTTGAATCTGCTTCTTTTGGGATTTGTTGGTGTACCTTGTTCGCTGGTTTTCTTTTTTAAGCTAATTATGGTTGTGTCGGGTGCGGTTGTAGGCCCATGGCTGGTTGTTTGTACTATGATTGGGGGTGTGGTTAGTGTGGTTATGTATCAGCGAATTGCATCCGTGAGTTGGATGTGTGACTCTGGAGGTAGTGTGGTGTGGGTGTGTTCTGATGGCAATAGCGCCCGGCTAGGGGGATTTGCTTTAGTGTTTTCGGTGTTGTTTTTGTTTCTAAATTTTGTGCTATTTTTTTATTATATATAGCTCTCAACGTCTTAGTGTTTTTGAGCATTTTTAGTTAAAAAGAAAATATACCCCTTCTAAGGGTGGGATCCTGATACTCAGGGGAATGCACCTTGGTTGGCTTATTTTCAGGTCTCTGTTTCCCTTACCCCTAGCGTGCAGGGTGTGTGCACTCTGCGGGAGGCTGCGGTACTTCTCACCACAGAATTTCTGTGGTGGGGTAGTCCGTGTGCTCTTGTGCTCTAGTTCAGCTGGGTTTTTGATTTTTTTTGGGTGGGCTTTTGCTTTTGCTTGTGTTCTTATGCTTTTATTGTTGGTTGCTTTACTAGTTCTTCTGGAGCGTAAGGTCTTGGGCCTTGCACAAATACGTAAGGGCCCAAATATTGTTAGGATCTACGGTATTATCCAGACCGTTGTGGATGGTGTTAAGTTGTTATTAAAGGAGATGGTGTTTGTGAGTGGTGAGCGTTTTTTTTTCTTCTTTGTATCTCCCGTGTTAAGGTTTGTTTTAGCCCTAGTTTCCTGGTTTTTTTTTCCGGAGATTAGTGGGGGGGATTCTAGTGGAGGGTCCGTTTTGTTTATCCTAGCTATTTCCAGTTTACTTGTTTATACAGTGTTGTGGGCTGGTTGGGGGTCCGGTAGTGTGTATTCTGTTGTAGGGAGGATTCGTGCGGTAGCTCAGATGGTATCTTATGAGGTCGTCTTGGGTCTTATTCTTCTTGTTCTCTTATATTTCTTAGGGTCATTTAGACTTGTGGGTTTTGGCTTCTACTTTGATCATAGGTTGACGTTGGTTTATGTGGCCTTGTTGGGTTTAGTATTATGGTGGGGTGTTGTGCTGGCCGAGCTGAACCGGGTGCCATTTGACTTAGTCGAGGGGGAATCTGAGCTCGTGAGGGGCTACAGTGTGGAGTATAGTGGGTACAGGTTTACTTTATTTTTCTTGTCAGAGTATTTAAATATCTGAGCTATAAGCTATCTCAGTGCGTTAGTTTTTTTCAGCTGACACTGCCTCTGGTTAGTATTTTTGGGCGTTGTATTTATTGTCTATGTCCGGAGGTTGCTTCCTCGGTATAAATTTACAGACTTAATTATGCTAACTTGGCGTATCTACCTGCCGTCAGTGTTTTTAGGAATCCTACTATTCTTAGTAACCGTAAGGGGGGCGCCCCAAACCTAAGGTGCCGACTTAGGCTTACGGGCGTTGGGGATTTAGTGTAATGGCTTTATCCGGCACTTAGATTAAAGCAGACTTGCCGCATTAAGATCCCCCCCAGTGTCACGGGGTCAGGGTTATTTTGTCGTTTTGTTTAGGTAGTTTATGTATCACTTAAAACAGTCTCTTGAAAAGGGACAGAAAATTCGTTTCCTAGACAGTGGTGGGTCTGTTTTGTTTTTGGTGTCGCGGGTGTTATAGAA